AGGTAGCTAGCCTAGTTCCCTACCCATAATTCTGTCATTAGATTGGAATAATTGTACTGGAATATAGGAGCAATTGAATACCCTGCACGGGTAGAAGTATAAAGTGAATCAGATTCAAAACGGCTTGCTTGTTTATATACAAAGTAACATTATTGTTTGATTCATATCAGCGGATCAAACGAGTTGTTCATTCATTCATTGAATGATAAATCACTACAAGTGAAGGAGATACACGATTTAAATAATGAAAGATCCAATATTTCAAAATTGTATCTAGAATGACTGGAAAGGTAGAAACAAGACCAGATATAATTTGCTCATTATGAGCAAATCCAAAATCTTTGTAGACCGAACCAATCATTAGCTCCCAACCATGGGGTGAGTGGAATCCAATGCATAAGTCCGTTACTAAAAGAATAGAAAAAGCCTTTATTGTGTCGCTTAAGTTATATAGGAATTCCTGAATCCAAGAATTCACAATCACAAGTTCTTCATTACATAGAATAGCATAGCCACTTAGAGTAGCAAAACAGATTATATTCGCCGAAATCTGTAAAATAATATGGATATGCTCTTCATTTTTAATTTTCACCAATTGAATCGTTTCTTTGTATATTCCTATATAAAGCTTTTGTATCTGTGTTTCGGGGCACTCTTTTGTTATTTCGTCTAGCAGAAGTAGTTCCTCTAATTCTATGAATTTTTCTAGAACGCCCTTTTCTTGAATATCATTCAAAAAAGTTTCGGATTTCCTGCTATTCCACCAATTAGTAATCCAAGGTTCCAGACTTTTTTGAAATGAAAGAGAGATCCACCACGGTAAAAAAACTATAGATACAAGATATGGGGGCGGGGCCAATGCTTTCTTTTTCGGCACTTTGAATCTATTCTATTCTGTGAATTGTTAATGAACCTACTTCATTCGTAAACTCTGTCTAATCTGATATGTCTATGAAGCATGAGTTCGATAAAAAGGTATGGAACCTGTGTATCTATTACCTTGGATCGGTTAGTGCTCATATCTATATCTAGAAGATATATATAAAGATATATCTATCTTAAGTAGAAGATATAGATGGGGCCCCTCTTTCTTTCGAGTGAAGAAATGATCCAATATTGTTCGTTCCAGATAGATATCTCAATGTATCAAATCAACCCAATAGTCTCTTCGTTTGTTTCTTTCGATGAATGCTTGAAAGTCGACTTAAATTAAAAATTAAAATTAAATAAGTAATGAACCTTCTTCGCATTTCTAGACGAAAGAAATTCCCTCGGTAATCAATAATTGAAAAAATGTTTCACTAGGCACCCACAGGGGTAGTTTAAGGGTATTTCTGACGACGAGTATTGATGAGAAAATCCGAAATGGACGGGGGGAAAGCGGGAGAAAGGTTGGATGCTTATGAGAGATCAAATCCTTTAGTTATCAAGGAGAAAAAGAGGGGATAAAAAAAAAGGATCTCTTGAAAAAGGAGAGATAATTTATGAGAGATAATCCATCTGTATATAGTAATATAGTATATTAAAACGGCATATTGATTGAACAAAACAAAGTATTTCCCCAAAAAGAAAAAGATGAATTCTGTATAGTATTCCGAAGGATTATGCTCTGATATGTATGATGAATACAATTCATGCTTATTTTACTTTATACTAGTCTAAAAAATGGAGTTTTCTATTATGCATAAAAAATACCTTGTTGAAAAAGTCGTCTTCTTATGATTCTTTTATATACATCTGTTTGTTTTATTCTATAGGTAACGGCGGTATTACTAATGGAACAGGGAAAATGGAATCGAACGCGGTTTGCTCTAATAAACAAGGGGACCCTGGCCCTATTCAAAAAGTGTATTCCCGAATTACTTCGCCCATACTGAAAAAAAAAAAATTTCATTATGCAGTTCATTTCAAAATACTTCAATTGGTACGCGCAAAAAATAGGCCGATTCCGCAGCTTTTTGTTCAATTTCTCGTGGAGTGAAATTCTCATCAGTACGAGTCAAGGGGACGGACCCCTGGCCTCTGATGTCCATATAAAGGACACGACGAGGATAAACACCCCCCTTGACTTCGATTCGGATGGACTGGATATCTCCCATAAATACTCGTAGGAAGATGCGGCGATTTATTCCAGGGAATCCCCAACGAAAAATACACACTATTCCTTCTTTTCTATCGAATCGATCATAACCACTACCTATATTCCACAAAATCGTGGACCACAAATAGGAACTAATGAACAAACCAGCAATCCCATAGAAAGACATGACAATCCCTTGGGGGAAAAAATTGATTTGCTGAGAGGGGAATAGGGATATGAGATTCCGACCAAGATAGCTGGAAATTCCAACCAATAAGAATCCTAGCGAGCCCAACAAAAGGATACAAGCCCAGCAGAAATTACTTGTTTTTCGAGATCCCATTATAAATTCTATCCATATACGTTCTGATTGTCGGTTCATACTAGATCCAGTTGTATTCTATTGAAATTGATAGAATAAGCTAAGCCAAATGAAATAGATTTGACTTTCTTATATTATTTTTTTGCTCTCGAAGTAACTCTCATCGACTAGCACTATGATCATACCATGCAACCCATTAGGAATAATTCACCAAACAGGTTAGCAAGTAAAATAAGAAAGAAAATATTCCTCTATAATATGATCTTACTATGTATATCTACATAACATAGAGATAAACTGACTTTCCATTTCCGATCCGATCATTTCTTTTTTTAAAACAGTTATCCCTAAATGTATATACTCGATTCATCTATCATGTATCTAGACAAAATGTGCATAACTGCTTTTTGTTTGTGTTCGTAAAGATCTACACGTCGTATCATATTCTACTAAATCGATATCTATATTATCGTTATCATTCAAAGCCAAATAAAAAAATAAATTGATAGGGTTTGGTTACATCAAAGCTAAACAATTTTGTTTTTTTGAACATGAAGAGATAAAGACGCCATTGCAATTGCCGGCAATACTAGGCCTACTAAAGGCACCAAAATAGAGGGTAAACTGAAATCTGTCATAGAACGGGTGCCTCGATTAAATATTTGTACCTGTTATGTTATATTATAAAGATATTTTATAATAAGTATATTATAAGTATGATAAGTATATCATAAGTGAAAAGAATGTAGAACAAAAGGGGGTGCGCCCATTTAGCTTTCTACATAAAATGGGTCTGTGATAAATAATCCGCTTTTTTATTAGTTTTTCCCCTTAATCTTCTGATAAATTAAATAATAATAAGACCTTTTTCTTATAAGGATTCATTCGTTAGGATCCAATCTAACACAACGGGAATTCCTAGTCCAAAATGTGCTCGGGAGATATAAAAATATGCAAGACTTCAATTAGAAATTTTCATTATTTGCATATTTTTTTTTTTCGTATTCTATATCTTAATACGTAATAAGGGAACATAGAATTTCTTTTTTTCCTAAAAAATGCTATCCCTAGAAAAGAAGAATTCACCCTTTCCCCTAATATAGGGGGTTACTGATTAGTAATCAGTAATACTGTACTAAAATAAGGGATAGGAGAAAAATCAGTTCAATCTGGAGAAAAACGAAAAAAGTCATTATCCAAAACTTTTGATTTGATTCTTACTTAATATTCTTACTATCGAACTGTGAACTTATGTAACCAAAGAAAAACTACGTTGTTTTTATTGTTATTTTTATTTTATTCCGATGAACTCCAATTCGTTGAAAATAATTGAGGCTAATGCTTTGAATTAGAATTCAAAGGAAAGAAACCATGTAACTGAAAAAATTCACTCAGAACACTTTTTAAAGGATTACGTGGTACAATTAGATCGAATAAGCCCTTATGGAATAAATACTCAGCCGCTTGTGAACCTTCGGGGACTGTTTTATTCAACGTTTGTTCAATTACTCTTTTACCCGCAAAAGCAATGTAGGCGTTGGGTTCGGCAATAATGATATCCCCCAACATACCAAAACTGGCAGTTACTCCACCAGTTGTAGGAGATGTAAGGATTGATACGTAGAATAACTTTTGATTTGATTGATAATCGTATGAAACAGAAGATATTTTAGCCATTTGCATCAAGCTCAAGCTTCCTTCTTGCATGCGCGCTCCCCCAGAAGCACACACCATAATGACGGGTAGAGATCTATTAGTAGCATACTCGATCAAACGGGTTATTTTCTCGCCTACTACGGATCCCATACTACCCCCCATGAACTGAAAATCCATAACTCCAATTGCTACAGGAATACCATTTAGTTGACCTACACCTGTTTGAACGGCCTCAGTTAAACCCGTCTTTCTTTGATAAGAATCGAGGCGATCCTTATAGGGTTCTTCCTCCGAGTGAAATTCAATAGGGTCGATAGAAACCATGTCTTCATCCATAGGATCCCAAGTGCCCGGATCAATCGAAAGTTCGATTCTATCTGAACTACTCATTTTCAAATGATATCCACATTGTTCACAAATATTCATTTTTGACTGAAAAAATTTCTTATAATTTAATCCATAACAATTTTCGCATTGAACCCATAAATGTCTGTATTTTTTATTTATATCGAAATCATTATCGTTCGATTTTTCTCTTATATTGGAATCGTGATCATTAGTGATAGTTTTTATACCCGAGCTCCCGCTCTCACTATCATTTACACTTTCACTAAAAATGAAAGTATAAATGTAACTATCGTTGTAATAGTCGCTACTACTTGAAATGTAACTATCAATACTGATTTCAGAGCGAAGGTAGCTATCAATGCAACTATTAATGTGCGTATTCCAACTGTATTTCGTATCATACATGTAACAATAATAATCGCGATTGTCGTCCTTCGGCCCAAATCTACTATTCTGATAACTAGAAAAAGAACTTTCTAGTTCACTTAGAAAGGAACTATCATTGTCAATCTCAAAAATCTGACTCTCGACATCAAAATATATGGAATAGGTGTCACCACTACCATCCCTGACGAAAAAAGTGTCATCAGAAAC